GGGGAAGCATTCAAAATTGTAGAGTATACAGAAGAAGAAAGAAAAAGAGAAGAAGAAAAAGAGACGAAGGAAAGAACGGAGAAAGAGCGAATACAGATAGCAGAGGCCTGGGATACCATTCCAGTTACACAAGTAATAAGAGGTTGCATGTTACTAACTCAATCTATTTTTAGAAAATATATTGTATTACCTTCATTGCTAATTGCAAAAAATAGTGGACGCATGTTCCTATTTCAATTTCCCGAATGGTTTGAGGATTTACAGGAATGGAATAGAGAGATGCATGTTAAATGTACCTATAATGGTGTTCCATTATCCGAAACAGAATTTCCGAAAAATTGGTTGACAGACGGTATTCAGATAAAAATCTTATTTCCTTTCCGTCTGAAACCTTGGCACAAATCGAAACTACGATCATCTAAGAAAGGTTTAATGAAAAAGAAAAAAGAAAAAGATGATTTTTGTTTTTTAACAGTTTGGGGAATGGAAACTGAACTTCCTTTTGGTTCGCCCCGAAAAGGACCTTCCTTTTTGAAACCCATTTTTAAGGAAATTGAAAAAAAAATTGGAAAATTTAAAAAGAAGTCTTCTCGAGTTCTAATAGTTTTTAAAAGAAAAAGAAAATTACTTCGAAAAGTTTTAAAAGAAACAAAAGAATGGGTTATCGAAAGTGTTATTTTTATAAAAAAAATAATAAAAGAACTTTCAAAAATTCTGTTATTTCGATTAACAGGAAGAGAAGTATATGAATCAAGTGAAATTAAAGAAGAAAAAGATTCTATAATAAGCAATCAGCTAATTCACAAATCGTTTAGTAAAATTGCATCTACGAATTGGACAAATTCTTCATTAACAGAAAAAAAAATCAAAGATTTGACTACTAGAACAAGTACAATTCGAAATCAAATAGAAAGAATTATAAAAGAGAAAAAAAAAGTAACTCCAAGAATAAATAATATTAGTCTTAAAAAAACAAGTTATAATGCTAAAAGATTCGAAAAATGGCAAATATTCAAAAAAAGAAATGCTCAATTAATCTCTAAATTACCTCTTTTTTTGAAATTTTTCATTGAAAGAATCTACACAGATATATTTTTATGTATCATTAATATTCCCAGAATGAATACAGAACTTTTTCTTGAATCAACAAAAAAAATTATTGATAAATCCCTTTACAATAATGAAAGAAAACAAGAAAGAATTAATAAAATTAAGAAAAATCTAATTCCATTTATTTCGACTATAAAAAAGTCACTTGATAATATTAGTAATAGTCAAAAAAATTCACCTATTTTTTATGACTTATCCTACGTGTCACAAGCATATGTATTTTTCAAATTATCACAAATCCAAGTTAGTAACTCGTATAAATTAAGAGCTGTTCTTCAATCTCAAGGAATCCCCCCGCCTGAAATAAAGGATTCTTTTGAAACACAAGGAATGGTTGATTCGAAATTAGGGGATAAGAAACTTCCGAGTTATGAAATGAATCAATGGAAAAAGTGGTTAAGAGGATATTATCAATACAATTTATCTCAGAGCAGATGGTATAGATTAATACCAGAAAAATGGCGCAATACAGTTCATCAGCGTAAAAAGGAAAATTTTAGCAAAAGGCATTCATATGAAAAAGACCAATTAATTGATTTCAAAAAACAAAAACAAATTGAAGTATATTCATTATCTAATCAAAAAAGAAAAGAGAATTTGCAAAAATACTATAAATATGATCTTTTATCATATAAATTTCTTAATTATGAAAATAAAACGGAATACTTTTTTTATAGATCTCCGTTTCAAGAACGTAAGAAGCAAGAGATTTCTTATAACACGCATAAAGAAAATATACTGAGGAACATCCCTATCGATAATTATCTAGGAAAGGTCCATATTCTATATATGGAAAAAACGGTCGATAGAAAATATTTTGATTGGAACATTCTCAATTTTGATCTTAAACAAAAAGGCGATATTGAGGCCTGGGTCAGCAATGGGAATCAAAATACTCAAATAATTCCTAAAAAAGATCTTTTTTACCTTATGATTCCAGAAATCAATCCACCAAACTCCGACAAAGTATTTTTTGATTGGATGGGAATGAATGAAAAAATGCTAAAGTGTCGCATAGCGAATTTGGAACCTTGGTTCTTCCCAGAATTTGTGTTACTTTATAAAGCATATAAAAGCAAACCTTGGTTTATACCAAGCAAATTACTTCTTTCAAATTTGAATAAAAATGAAAATAGTAGTGAAAATAAAAAAATAAATCAAAAGCAAAAAGGAAGTTTTTTGATACCATCGAATAAAAAGCATCGAAATCAAGGAGAAAAAGAACCCACAAGTCCAGGAAATCTTGGATCCGTTCTCTCACAACAAAAAGATAGTGAAGAAAATTATGCAAGATCAGACATGAAAAAGGGGAAAAAGAAAAAACAATACAAAAGCAGCGCGAGAGCAGAACTAGATTTCTTCCTGAAACGTTATTTGCTTTTTCAATTGAGATGGGACGATACTTTGAATCAAAGACTGATCAATAATGTCAAGGTATATTGTCTCCTGCTTAGACTGATAGATCCAACCCAAATTACTATACCCTCGATTCAAAATAGAGAAATGAGTTTGGATATAATGCTGATTGAGAAGAATTTAACTCTTAACCAATTGATGAAAAAGGGAATATTGATTATAGAACCCATTCGTCTGTTTGGAAAAAACGATGCACAATTTATTATGTATCAAACCATAGGTATTTCATTGGTTCATAAGAGTAAGCACCAAACTAATCAAAAATATCAAGAACAAAGATATGTTTCTAAGAAGAATTTTGATGAAACTATTTCATCACACCAAAGAATAACTGAAAATAGAGACAAAAATCATTTGGATTTGCTTGTTCCTGAAAATATTTTCTCGTTTAGACGTCGTAGAAAGTTGAAAATTCTAAGTTGTTTTAATTCAAAGAATAGAAATGGTGAAGATAGAAATCAAGTATTTTGGAATGCAAAGGACGTAAAAGACAGCAGCCAAGTTTCGCATGACAGTAACCATTTTGATAGAGAGAAAAATCAATTAATGAAATTAAAGCTCTTTCTTTGGCCTAATTATCGATTAGAGGATTTAGCTTGTATGAATCGTTATTGGTTTGATACCAATAATGGCAGTCGTTTCAGTATGTTAAGAATACATCTGTATCCACGATTGAAATTTTGACATTTCGTGGATAATACACTTTTTCTATATATTCTATACCCTATATATATAATAGGGTATATCAAAGCAAACAAATACATAGATCACATGTCTTGTCTCACATTTCATTCTAATATCCAATAGGAAATGAATAATGTCTCGATTAGATCTCGAAATGAATCAACAGAACCTTCTTTGTTTTAGGTCTAAATTCTTCGATGCGAAAATGTACCAATCTTTTTCTATCCCTATCTAAATCCAATTAGAAATTGGATTAATTGATTTGAATTCAGAAAATTAGGAGTTCATAAAGAAATTTGGATTAGATTATTGTATATACCAGATTCCAATTAATGGCATTATTATTACTGATCAATAAAATCCATATCTGTAAAAAGGGAAAGGGGATTTTTTTATGGTAACAAATTCATTCATTTCGGTTATTTCTCAAAAAGAAAACGAAGAAAACAGAGGGTCTGTTGAATTTCAAGTATTCAGTTTTACCACTAAGATAAGAAGACTTACTTCACATTTGGAATTGCACAAAAAAGACTCTTCATCCCAGAGAGGTTTGCGGAAAATTTTGGGAAAACGCCAACGACTGCTGGCCTATTTGTCAAAAAAAAATAGAAGACGCTATAAAGAATTAATTAGTGAGTTAAATATTCGAGAGATAAAAACTCGTTAATTTAAAGCGTGATACCATTTGAGCTTAGTCGTTTAAATTTTGATGAACTTCTTTTTACTTTCAGCAATGCATGGAAGAACGACTCGGGAAAAAACTTATGATTGCACCAACTACAAGAAAAGACCTCATGATAGTCAATATGGGCCCTCACCACCCATCAATGCATGGTGTTCTTCGACTGATTGTTACTCTCGATGGTGAAAATGTTATTGATTGTGAACCAATATTGGGTTATTTACATAGAGGGATGGAGAAAATTGCGGAAAATCGAACAATTATACAATATTTGCCTTATGTAACACGTTGGGATTATTTAGCTACTATGTTCACAGAAGCAATAACCGTAAATGGACCCGAACAGCTAGGCAATATTCAAGTACCTAAAAGGGCTAGCTATATCAGAGCTATTATGTTGGAGTTAAGTCGTATCGCTTCTCATTTGTTATGGCTTGGCCCTTTTATGGCAGATATTGGGGCACAGACCCCTTTCTTCTATATTTTTCGAGAACGAGAGTTAATATATGACTTGTTCGAAGCTGCTACCGGTATGCGCATGATGCATAATTATTTTCGTATCGGAGGAGTAGCTGCTGATCTACCTCATGGCTGGATAGATAAATGTTTGGATTTTTGCGATTATTTTTTAACCGCGGTTGCTGAATATCAAAAGCTTATTACGCGGAATCCTATTTTTTTAGAACGAGTTGAAGGCGTAGGCATTATTCGCGCAGAAGAAGCACTAAATTGGGGTTTATCGGGCCCAATGCTACGAGCTTCCGGAATACAGTGGGATCTTCGTAAAATTGATCGTTATGAGTCTTACGACGAATTTGATTGGGAGATTCAATGGCAAAAAGAAGGGGATTCATTAGCTCGGTATTTAGTACGAATCAGTGAAATGACAGAATCCATAAAAATTATCCAACAGGCTCTGGAAGGAATTCCAGGGGGACCCTATGAGAATTTAGAAATTCGACGCTTTGGTAGAATAAAAGACCCTGAATGGAATGATTTTGACTATCGATTTATTAGTAAAAAACCTTCTCCAACTTTTGAATTGGCTAAGCAAGAACTTTATGTAAGAGTCGAAGCACCAAAAGGAGAATTGGGAATTTTTCTGATA